AAACGAGTAAAAATAATGAAAGCTCTTCTTTTCTTTGTAATTAGAATGCCAAAAATTCAAGTCGGCACATTCATCTTTATGTTGATCATTACAGGCCTCTTGAATCTTCTATTTACCTACCTAATTTCTTTTTCTTTGCTTTGATTTATTATTGGAATATCACTTTTTTTCTTGTTTTCTTTACTTTATTATTGATAGGAATTCTCTTGTTAAGACCCTATGAATCGATTGAAACCCCAGATTCATACTAGAACCACAATGATTCAATAAAAAAAAACCTTGAAACTAAGTACAAAGATTCCCTGAGTAAGAACCGTTGAATCATCAACTTATTTAATGATTAGATAGAACAGATATAACAATAGAAAGAAAGCTTTGTCCTTTGATCAAAATAAACATAAAGAAATGAGAATTTGAAAGAAGAAAAAATCTTTATATTTAGAATTAATTTTCTTTGAAATTTGAGTCCGGCTGCGAGGTTTGAATATTAAGTATGAATCGTAGTTCGAACACTTCGTGATCTATTTCATATATTCCGTGCTCCAGATACTAAAATGAATATTCGACGGGGTAAAACTATCTCTATCAAGACGACAGATCCCTTTTTCTGTACTATCAATAGGATCAATTATAACAAGTCGCACACTCATATTCCGGAAATACAGAAAAAAAAAAGAAATTTTGCGGTCGAACTGCCAAAAAACATGGGCTAAAATACGAGACCTATTCGCTTTTTTTTTGATTGAAAAACTCGGGCTTCGCGGTTCTTGTGAATCTAATTCATCGCAATTCCATCCAGTAAAACGGAAGAATTATAAATCTCCAAAATAATAGATAGGAATACCGCAAATAGAGCCATTGCGATACCCATCAAAGGAGTCGTTCCCCATCCAGGGGCTACTTTACCATATTCCGAATTCAATGGTTTCAAAAAATACCCTATAGCAGTCCGCCTTGGACCAGATCTAGAACTACCCTCAACAGTTTGTGTAGCCATAAGAAATATTATTTTGTATTAAATGAGATCTGTTGACTTTGTATACCATTCCGTTGTAAATAAACGATCTTATCATAGATCCATTGTGGTCTTGAAATTATATAATAATGGAACCAGCAACCTTAGTCGCCATTTCTATATCTGGTTTACTTGTAAGTTTTACTGGGTACGCCTTATATACTGCCTTTGGGCAACCCTCTCAACAACTAAGAGATCCATTCGAGGAACACGGGGACTAGTTGAAGTAATGATTGAAGTAATGAGCCTCAAAAAATTATATTTTGAGGCTCATTACTTTAACTGAGGGAATGAAAAATCATTTCATTTTTTAGTTGGAACTTTAGGCGGTTCTCGAAAAAAGATAGCGAAAAAAATGATCCCTAGAGTCGATACTAAGAGGAATGTATAAACCAATGCTTCCATAAATTCGATTGTGGTTTACAATTATAGCTTCCATGCCTGTTTATTTTGGATCATCTCCTGGATAAAGAAAGAACGGGGATAAAAAAAAAGGTAGTGATTGAAATCAAGATTCTTCCAGCAGCCCAAGCCTATGTCAAATCACAAACAGAAAAGAAAAAATAGAAGCAAAAATTACAAAGCAATCTTGAATCAAACTACTTGTCTTTTTGTAGTTGGATCTCCAAGTTTTTGGAATGCTCCAAACTCTACTTGAGCATCCAAATCCGGATCAATACCAGCAAAAACATCTCTGAACAGGGTTCTAGCACCATGCCAAATGTGCCCGAAGAAGAAGAACAGAGCAAACGAGGCATGCCCAAAAGTAAACCAACCTCTCGGACTGCTACGAAAAACACCATCAGATTTCAAAGTAGCACGATCTAATTCAAAAATTTCACCCAATTGAGCACGTCTAGCATATTTTTTCACAGTAGCAGGATCACTATAACTTACGCCATTAAGTTCACCACCATAGAACTCAACAGTTACACCTACTTGTTCAACACTATACTTTGATTCTGCCCTTCTAAAAGGGACATCGGCCCTAACAATTCCATCTCCGTCTACCAAAACAACCGGAAATGTTTCAAAAAAAGTAGGCATACGACGAACAAAAAGTTCGCGCCCTTCTTTATCTCTAAAGATAGGGTGTCCTAACCACCCAACGGCTATTCCATCCCCGTTGTCCATTGAACCCGCCCTGAATAATCCCCCTTTCGCCGGATTATTGCCAATGTAATCATAAAAAGCCAACTTTTCGGGAATTTTAGACCAAGCTTCGGATAAAGTTTGATTTTCGGCTAGCCCAGCACTAACCCTTCGATATATTTCTTGCTGGAAGTATCCCTGATCCCATTGATAACGAGTAGGACCAAATAATTCGATGGGAGTAGTTGATGAACCATACCACATAGTTCCAGCAACAACAAAAGCCGCAAAAAAGACAGCAGCGATACTACTGGAAAGGACGGTTTCAATATTTCCCATACGTAATCCTTTGTATAAAGGTTGGGGCGGGCGAACACTAAGGTGGAATAAGCCCGCTAATATGCCCAATGTCCCCGCTGCAATATGATGAGAGGCTATTCCCCCCGGAACAAAAGGATCAAAACCTTCCACACCCCATGCTGGATTTACAGGTTGTACCTTTCCAGTTAGCCCATAAGGATCGGACACCCATATTCCAGGACCATACAATCCTGTTACATGAAATGCGCCAAAACCAAAGCAAGCCACTCCTGAGAGAAATAAATGAATTCCAAAGATTTTGGGCAAATCCAAAGAAGGTTTTCCTGTACGCTCATCACAAAAAATTTCCAGATCCCAATACACCCAATGCCAGATAGCTGCCAAGAAGCACAAGCCAGAAAACACAATATGTGCTCCGGCTACACCTTCATAACTCCAAATACCCGGATTGGTTATAGTCCCCCCTGTAATATTCCAACCGCCCCATGAATTGGTTATTCCTAAACGAGTCATGAAGGGGATAACAAACATACCCTGTCTCCACATTGGATCAAGAACGGGGTCGGAAGGATCAAAAACTGCTAATTCATATAGAGCCATCGAACCGGCCCAACCAGCAACCAGGGCTGTGTGCATTATATGAACAGAAAGCAAACGACCAGGATCATTCAATACGACGGTATGAACACGATACCAAGGCAAACCCATGGAAATACCCCTTTATCAACGAAAAATAGACACTCTGTAACTTTATTGCATTGGAATAGACTACGTACCTCCCCCCTCGGTGGACTATTTCGGAGAAAAGATTACGCTTTGTTCAATTAGTTTACTAATAATGTAATGGAAGAATCTGGTTCAGAAGAAGAAAAAGAGAAGCAGATCTATTCTATACCCGATAAGTATCAATACGCAATGGGGGTTAATCTCATTTTCTATGAACGAACGTGCCCATATTTGTTCATCATTCAAAGAGCCTATTCGTAAGAGTTCTTTTTCATTCATTCTGTTTTATTTTTTTTTATGACCTTGACTATTATTCAATCTATATATAAAATAAAAATAGTTAAAAAAAAAATAGGATAAACTAAAGACCAATGGTATTAAGACAATAAATCCATTGTTACGCTTCCATATCAAAGTTAAATCGAGTATTTAATTCTTTTTTCTTTTAGTTTATGCCACTTGGTATGCCAAAAGTACCTTTCAGAATGCCTGAAGACGAAGATGCATCTTGGGTTGATTTATACAACGGACTTTATCAACAAAGAAATCTTTTTTTATTCCAAGATGTTGGGAGCGAGATCTCGAATCAACTTGTTTCTCTTATGTTGTATCTTGGTGGGGAGTTTGATACCAGAGATATCTTTTTGTTTATAAACTCTTCTGGTGGATCGGTAGTTCCCGGACTAGTTCTTTATGATACTATGCAATGCTTAAATGTGTCTACAACATGCGTGTCATTGGCCGCTTCAGTGGCATCCTTTATCTTAGTCGGAGGAAAACGTTCCAAACGTATGGCATTCCCTCACGCTAGGGTAATGATGCATCAACCCGCTTCCGCTTATTGTGACGAAAAAACGGGACAATATACCATGGAAACTGACGAACTAATATGCATTCGCAACAGCATCATAAAGGCTTATGTAGACCAAACGGGCCAGAGCATGTTTGCTATATGGCGCGACCTGGAAAGAGATAGTTTTATGTCAGCAACAGAAGCCAAAGATCATGGAATTGTTGATAATATCGGATAGTGTCATTGTCAGAATAGCATCGATTTAACACAAATCCACAATTGAAAGTTGAGTGATTTAACCCTCTTCCTTATCTTATTCCTTCTTTCTTAACTTTTCTTAACTGAAGTGGTTAAGAAAAGTTAACCTTAAGGTAAGGGAAGGGGTTAATATTCTATTTCTATATAATATTCAACATCAAAAGAAGGAATTCAGAATTTCATCCGGTTAGGATCGATCTAAACCAGCTCATTATGTATATGATTTAGCATGCCAACTATTAAACAACTTATTAGAAAGGCAAGACAGCCAATCAGAAATGCCACGAAATCCCCTGCTCTTGGGGGATGTCCTCAACGTCGAGGAACATGTACTAGGGTGTATGTGCGACTCGTTCCGATCATGAGCTGAAACAAAAGTCAACCTTTTTTTTTTCAGTATCAACGATCAGTACCAGTAAATAGGGTTCTTCTCTTCACTATCTAAAAAAGATAGATTTAACATATCTTACTGTGTATCAAATTTATGGTTTCCATTGGTGCAAATCCAATCACTTCCATTTGAAATTTAAGATGAAAAAAAAGTATCCATTGGTAGCAAATGCTTATCCATTAAGCGGTTAAAATCCTATTTGAAAAAGGAAAAAATTATGCTTCCAAGAACGGACTAAGAGGGTCAGCTACCCAACTAATTTTCATAATTTAATACCGTTACTGTATAAAATAGGTCTCTAATTGTGAAAGATCTATTACTGGACATGGGGGGTAGAGCCAAAAAGTGCGAATTGTACAAGTTACCCATAGCATTCATTGATTAAATGAAGTAAGGAGCTCCGGTGTATAGAGAGGACCTCACCGTTTAAGAAGTAACCATAGAGACGATGGAACCCACTAGTTAGCCATTCCTATTTACTACTCTTTTAGTGATTATGCTTTTTTTATACCGAATATTTAAGTTATTATTTCTAGGCAAAATAAAATGCCTAAAAAAAGCAAAAACTCGTGGTCGGGACGGTTATAGTAGCAAAAGCCGTTGGAATTATTATTTTATACATTGGAAGAATCCGTTTTGTTATTAATAGACTAGTAAAGGGAAAAAAGAATAACTGAAAGAAAGAATGAGTTATTCATCAAAGTTTCTTTTCTTCAATGACCAGAATTAAACGAGGATATATAGCTCGGAGACGTCGAACAAAAATGCGTTTCTTTGTATCAGGTTTTCGAGGGGCTCATTCAAAAGTGACTCAAACTATTATTCAACAAAGAATAAGAGCTTTGTTTTTGACGCATCGAGATAGAGGTAGGAAAAAAAGAGATTTTCGTCGTTTGTGGATCACTCGAATAAATGCAGCAATTTGCGGGGAATTGGTATCCTATAGGTATAGTACACTAATACACAATCTGTACCGGAAGCAGTTGCTTCTTAATCGTAAAATACTTGCACAAATAGCTATATTAAATAGGAATTGTCTTTATATGATTTCCAATGCGATTTTTTAATAATAAAAAAAAAAATAAAATAAAGAATAAGTGGATCGGAAGGAATCCACCGGAATACTTTTAATGGAGTTTCCTAGAGAATAAACTCGGAGAGGGTGGAATAGAAATTAGTACGAAAAAAAAATTATGATAAGGTCATCAAAACAAAAAGAGCAAAGAAAAGACGCTCAAAAAAAAATAATTTTCCTTTCCCGACTCGATTCTTTTATTTTTATTATTCTTACAGCACTACAATTTAATTTCATTTTGTTTGTTTGATTATCGGATTTTTTGAATAAAACATCAACCTACGCTTGAGTTCGGATTTGAATTTTGATTCCATTGAAAATTAAAGGATAAGCCCATTTTTTTTTTTTATTTTATTTAGTTCTAAGACCTCTAGTTCTAGCGATCGATTCCCCTCTTTCAAATTGTTTCTGATTATTAAGAAAGGGTAACAAAGATAAAATACGAGCTCGTTTTATAGCAATAGTAATTAATCGTTGTTGTTTTAAGGTCAATCTATTTACTCGCCTAGATAATATTTTTCCTTGTTCACTAATAAATCGACTAATTAAACTCATGTTTCTATAATCTATTCGATCCCCCGATTGGATCGGGGGCAAACGCCTACAAAAAGATCGCTTGGATTTATCCATAATTTGTTTATTCCTTATCTCTAAAAATAAAAATCCTATCCTTATCCATATTTCTAATTCTTAAATTTTAAAATCTTATTTAGTCCTATTTAGATCGGACCAAATTATGGAATTTTTAAGATTTGCTTTGTTTATTTATTATTCTAGATTTATGTATATGTAATAAATAATTATATAGAAAAAATTTAATAAAAAAAAAAAAAAAGAATAATATATTATATGCACTAATAGTTACATTACATATAACTAATTCTATACCTAAAGTAAGTCAGATTTTAATATTCCTTGGGAGAGTGGTAACATATGACATACAGGCACTCGATTTGATCTATTTCTTTATCTCCCCGTGAGTTGTATGTTTGTAACAATAGGGACAGAATTTCCTCAATTCCAATCGACTGGGCGTATTGTGTCGATTTTTTTGAGTAATATATCTGGAAATGCCCGTTGATTCCTTATTAATACCATTTCGAACACAACTGGTGCATTCCAAAATAATAGTTACTCGGACGTCTTTACTCTTAGCCATGAACCCCCCTTTGGTTTTAATCCACCCCACCCTATCCTATCCCGTTGATTTTATGGTCAAAAACAAATAAGAAAAAAATAAAAGTTGCTAACTAAAAATAAAATTTTGAATGATTTCGTTGTAATCAATTGAAATCAATATCAAAAATATAGTAAATAATAAGTAATACAATGATTTCTAACTTTTTTTTAGATTTAGAATCACAATTTAGAATAGAATCACAGTGGAGTATTTCATTGAAGCCTTTTGTACAATATTTTGTAGATGTTGCCTTAGCCGCATTTCTGTTTTCCCTCGACTAGTAATTTAATTGGAGCCTGAATCCCGAATTTCGGGGCGGTTGAATCTACTATTTTTTCCCCTTACCCTCCCTTATCTAATTCTAAAAAACTAAAAAAGGGGGATCAGATATTTGATTGTATCTCTAATCTCCTTCACCCCGTCCCACGCCAATAAATAACTAGAATGAAAAAAAAGGAAATGTCAACGCATCCGGGAATAAACGATTGATCTCTATCAATAAACCCGCTAAAGAACCAAACCATAAAGTACTTAGTACTGGTGCTACGGAAAGATATGTTTTTAGATCTCGCATTTTAAACCCCCCTTCTTTATTGTATTACAATATGGTACTAGATATATAATCGGATGAATATGTAGTTAAGGACCACTTCTATTTATCTATTTGGATGTGAAATCCCTAATTCAAATTAAAATGGACAATGATTTGATAGATAATATTTTCCTTTTCTTAAAACAGAAAAATATGTAACTTTCCACCCAAGAATTTCCACAAAAAATATTTATTTATTAATAAATTTATTTATTATAGGGTCCTTTCCTTATATGATATGAGATAAAAAAGGGGAAGTAGCAAGAGAAATTGATATTCTATATCAATAGAGGAACGAACTCAAAGTGTGGAAAACAAGACAGGGGATTCTCTATAATGACACTGTAGACCAATTGAAAGGGATGTAGCGCAGCTTGGTAGCGCGTTTGTTTTGGGTACAAAATGTCACGGGTTCAAATCCTGTCATCCCTACCTATTACTTCTCCTTTGAGCAGTAACGAAGGAGCAATTTTAGATCGATTAAAATTGAGCATACAGAATCTTTAATAATATTATTATATATCATATATAATAGTATAGGTGTGCAAGATATCTTGTGGTTATATATATATATAAAGAATCCTCCCCCTTCTATTACAGCCTTATCTTATTGTGATAAGAAAGCGCTCTTAGTTCAGTTCGGTAGAACGTGGGTCTCCAAAACCCAATGTCGTAGGTTCAAATCCTACAGAGCGCGATTCTGCTCTTGTTAGGTAGAAAATGACACCGAACTCAAATTGAAATAAAAAAATTCAACAGAAATCTGACTTGACCCCCCCTAGATTCAATTCAATAAAATGAATTAATAAAGAGGGGGGGTCAGTCAAAAAAAAATAAAGAGATGTTAATTAATCAAAGGTCCAACTGATCACCACGTCTATATTGTAAATATGCAGTCACGAATAATCCAGCCAAAGTAATGGGAATTAGACCTAAGACGATTCCAAATAGAAAAACTTCAATCATTTTGAATTTTTTTTTTTGAAAGGGAAAAAGAGAGGTAATATCTATCCATAAATGTGAATCTGTATTGCCCATGAATGTCAATGACGGATAATTAGAATTGGTAGTTAGCGCAGTAAAGAACTATAGAATCTATGCAATAGTAACTAATGATCTGTTTTTATGAATTGTTCGTTCATTCAAATTCAATTAATTTTCAAATAAGTCGTATCTTACTCAGACCAATAAATAAAGCTGAGGTTATAGTTAAAGCCACTAGTAAAAAACCGAAATAACTAGTTATCGTAGGCATGAAGGGGCTAAATGAAATATGTTCTTTTTATACATATGTTTAGAAAGCACTTTCCTAAATTTTCATTTTTGAAAGAGACGAGGATAAGCAAAAATACCAATTGAAGTAATAAGTTCAATGTCTCAAATGTATTTTATTTTCTAATTAGATAGAATAATATAGTGACCTTATACCCCCCTTTTCTTTACTTTTTTTCTTTCCTTTGTAGATTCAGTAGTCGAGTGGATTCAGCCACAAAATTTCTCGAATGATAATCAAAAAAAGATATAATGTGACGAGATCACTTAAAAAATAAAATCCCTTTTTTCAACTAGATTGACTTTAAAACTCTTAACTTACTTAATTAGTAATTTCTATTATCTTTTCCTTTATTTTATAGGTTTTTTTGTCTTTTTTTATTTTATATTATATAAAGCATAAAACCTCATCTTTCTAGTTAGGTCAAGAAAAATCCTTTGTTTAGATCTAATACAACAATAGAACAATCCGCACATCGCATTGATTATTAGAATTTTGTTATTCGTTGTTCTTTTTTTATCTATTTTTATTTTAATACTATCTACTATGCTTCTCTTACTTGTTATTAGACGAATACCCAATTTTTAAAAAAGAAAAAAAGGGGCGATTACAACAAAAATAAAAACCTCTTATGCAACTACGCAAAAAAATATAATTTTTCTATTTTTTTTTTTTTGCATATAATTAACTTTTTGAAAATATGATAATTTCCTTTACTAATTATTAGAAATGAGAAACCAACCTCTTTGATTCGCCGTTTACCCGATCTTGAGTTTCTAACCCGAGACCAATAAATAAGAGAAGAAAGCCCCTATTCGATATCGATACAGGAATTTGAGGAATTTGCTATTGCACGATACACGGTTGTTATACATCGACAAACAAGAAGAAGAAAGAAAGAATCTACCACTTCATGTCAAAACTAATTGAAATTGCGTTGCTATGTCAGAAGAAGGATAGCTATACTGATTCGGTATACTCTAAAAACGCCTTTGGTACAATATTGACGATCTCACAAAGATGGAATTTCAGTGAATTTGGATTTACCGATCTCATCTTTTGCGGAATCGATTTCCTACAAGAATATGTGGAGCTCAGCATGTCTGGAAGCACAGGAGAACGTTCTTTTGCTGATATTATTACCAGTATTCGATACTGGGTCATTCATAGCATTACTATACCTTCCCTATTCATTGCGGGTTGGTTATTCGTCAGCACGGGCTTAGCTTATGATGTGTTTGGGAGCCCTCGTCCAAACGAGTATTTTACAGAGAGTCGACAAGG